ATTCGATTGTGGTTTACAATTATAGCTTCCATGCCTGTTTATTTTGGAGCGTCTCCCGAATAACTAAAGAGAAAGAGTCAAAGAAAAGGCAACGATTCAAATCCAGATTTATCCGGTACCCTGTTTATGTTAAATCAAAAAAAGATAAGAAATCAATCTTGTATCAAACTACTTGTCTTCTTGTAGTCGGATCCCCAAGTTTTTGGAATGCTCCAAATTCTACTTGAGCATCCAAATCTGGGTCAATACCGGCAAAAACATCTCGGAACAAGGTTCTAGCACCATGCCAAATGTGTCCGAAGAAGAAGAGCAGAGCAAACGAAGCATGTCCAAAAGTAAACCAACCCCTTGGACTGCTACGAAAAACACCATCGGATTTCAAAGTAGCACGATCTAATTCAAAAATTTCGCCCAATTGAGCGCGTCTAGCATATTTTTTCACAGTAGCAGGATCACTATAACTGACTCCATTCAGTTCGCCACCATAGAACTCCACAGTTACACCTACTTGTTCGACACTATACTTCGACTCTGCCCTTCTAAAAGGAACATCGGCTCTAACAATTCCGTCTCCATCTACCAAAACAACCGGAAATGTTTCAAAAAAAGTAGGCATACGACGTACAAAAAGTTCACGCCCTTCTTTATCTCTAAAGATAGGGTGTCCTAACCACCCAACAGCTATTCCATCCCCGTTGTCCATTGAGCCCGCTCTGAACAATCCCCCCTTTGCCGGATTATTACCAATGTAATCATAAAAGGCTAATTTTTCAGGAATTTTAGACCAAGCTTCTGATAAACTTTGATTTTCGGATAGCCCAGCACCAATTCTTCGATATATTTCTTGCTGGAAGTATCCCTGATCCCATTGATAACGAGTGGGACCAAATAATTCAATCGGGGTAGTTGCTGAACCATACCACATAGTTCCAGCAACAACAAAAGCGGCAAAAAAAACAGCAGCGATACTGCTGGAAAGGACGGTTTCAATATTTCCCATACGTAATCCTTTGTATAGACGTTGGGGCGGACGGACACTAAGATGGAATAGGCCGGCTAATATGCCCAATGTCCCTGCTGCAATATGATGAGAGGCTATTCCGCCCGGAACAAAAGGATCAAAACCGTCCACACCCCACGCTGGATTTACAGATTGTACCCTTCCGGTTAGTCCATAAGGATCGGACACCCATATTCCAGGGCCATACAACCCCGTTACATGAAATGCGCCAAACCCAAAACAAGCCAACCCTGAAAGAAATAAATGAATTCCAAAAATCTTAGGTAAATCTAAAGAAGGTTTTCCTGTACGTTCATCAGAAAATATTTCTAGATCCCAGTACACCCAATGCCAAATAGCTGCCAAAAAACACAAGCCGGAAAACACAATATGTGCCCCCGCCACACCTTCGTAACTCCAAATACCCGGATTCGTTATAGTACCTCCTGTGATACTCCAACCGCCCCACGAATTGGTTATTCCTAAACGAGTCATGAAGGGTATAACAAACATACCTTGTCTCCACATTGGATCAAGAACAGGGTCAGAGGGATCAAAAACCGCAAGTTCGTATAGAGCCATCGAACCGGCCCAACCAGCAACTAGAGCTGTATGCATTATATGGACAGAAATCAAACGACCCGGATCATTCAATACGACGGTATGAACACGATACCAAGGCAAACCCATGGAAATACCCCTTTCTCAACGAATAATAGACACTATGTAACTTTATTGCATTGGATGGAAAAAAAACTATGCTCGGGACCCCCCCCCCTTTCAGTAGATTATCTCGAGGAAAGAATTAATATTTGTTCTATTCTTTTAGTAATAATAGACGAATTCTGTTTGGAGGAACAAAAAGAAGCAGATCTATTCTATACCCGATAAGTACCAATACGCAATGGTAGGGGGGATTGATCCCACTTTCATTTTCTATGAGTGAAGACATACATATTTGTTCATATCATTCAAAAGACCCACTCGTTTCGTAAAAATTTTCCTTTATTTAGTCATAATCATTTGGTTTTCTTTTTTTATGTTATGAACTTATTCAATTTCATTTATGTATAAACTATGAGAAAGGATAATCTTATTAAGACAATAAACCCGTTGTTACGCTTCCACATCAAAGTAAGATATAGTACTTAATTCTTTTTTTCTTTCATTTAATGCCTATTGGTGTTCCAAAAGTACCTTTTCGAAGTCCTGGAGAGGAAGATGCGTCTTGGGTTGACATATAGTGCGACTTGTCAGATATATTGGGTCACATGGGATTTCCCCATTCTCTCCCCTGATCGAGATATCCTCCCTTTCGCCCAAAAAAGATTGATTGAATCATCAAAAATTTGGAGCGTGAAATGCAATTAAATTCTATTTATTTTTGGGGAGGGGTATCCAGATTAATATTATCAATTAGAATAATTTATGGTTTAGAATAATTTATGGTTGGCTCGATTGGACCAATAAAATGAAGTATCCAGGCTCCGTTTAGAAAAAACCCAATTGGTAATATATCTATGAATTACTACTTTTATCATATCATATTATATTTATAAATACATATTTGATTCTATTTATAATAGAAACAGGAGCGATCTCAAACTGTTTAATCAATCGAGTCATATAATGAATACATTGAATATTTAGCGGAAGACATGAAATAAATTGAAAAAAAAAAGCCATAGCAAAAGACGTGGTATTGGGGCATTTGCCCTATATGTGCAAATAAAAATCGGGCCTATCTTTACTCGGAGTAGAGGCATAAACCTAAAAAAATGGAAGAAACCCGTTCAGGAACAAGAAAATGGCATCGTGATTTGGATTCGATCTCGATGAAACAATACATCAATGAGAAGTTCGTTCGATAAGTTTAGTAAATGATTTAATTTATATATATATATATTTTATATATAGGTAAAGTAAACAGGCCAAACCTAATCTTTCTTGAAAAATGGAAGAAAAAAATCCTTTGTTAGAAGTTCGAAGGAGCCCGCTATGAAAAAAGAATGCGGGCTGTAATCTACACATTGATTCTTTTTTTTTTCGCGATTTTTGGTAAACCGTATGCATCAAAAGGTGCGCGTACGGTTCCTAAGGATACAATTATATCCTAATCAACCGACTTTATCGAGAAAGATTACTTTTTTTAGGCCAAGAGGTTGATAGCGAGATCTCGAATCAACTTATTGGTCTTATGGTATATCTCAGTCTAGAGGATGATACCAAAGATCTGTATTTTTTTATAAACTCTCCGGGGGGGTGGGTAATACCCGGAGTAGCTATTTATGATACTATGCAATTTGTACGACCAGATGTACAGACAATATGCATGGGATTAGCCGCTTCAATGGGATCTTTTATTCTGGTCGGAGGAGAAATTACCAAACGTCTAGCATTCCCTCATGCTCGGCGCCAATGAGTTTTCTATTTGAGAGAGAAAAAAGAAGACTATGCCTTCGCCATATGAAATATGACTATTAAGTAATAATAGCATGGCATTTTGAATTCGATATGAGAAATCTTTTTTTGATTTTTTTTTTTTTCAAAAACCATTAGATTATATATCGAAAGAGTAGTATGGGATAAAGGGCATTTCCGATTTTATCTGATCTATCGGAAGCCTATTGCAGCGTCACAAACTTTTTTGTTTTCACACCAGAAAGCTAATAACAATATTTATCTTATGAAAGAATACAAAAAAAGAGAAACTTTGGGATTGCTGAGTAACAGACTAAATAAATATATAAAGCAACGGAGCCATCATAGTATTTTTTAACTATTCCAAAATAAAATAAAATAAAGGATGGTTATTGGATTATTTACCGATCTGGGTCTGATAGACCCTATATTTTATTTTATGTCTCTTCGATGAAAGGTAAAAAGTAAATTCCATTGTATAGCCGTATGCAATGCGCAAAAGATGCCTGTACGGTTGTTCAATTCTATCTTTTGTTTTTCGTATTATTATTCTTTACTTTATTTAATTTCTTCTCTTTGATTTATCTTCAAGATAGAAGAACCATTTATTAGGTTATAGAATCAGGGTAATGATCCATCAACCTGCTAGTTCTTTTTATGAGGCACAAACAGGAGAATTTATCCTGGAAGCGGAAGAACTGCTAAAGCTACGCGAAACCATCACAAGGGTTTATGTACAAAGAACGGGCAAACCCTTATGGGTTGTATCCGAAGACATGGAAAGAGATGCTTTTATGTCAGCAACAGAAGCCCAAGCTCATGGAATTGTTGATCTTGTAGCGGTAGAATAAAAAATAAGAGGGATTTCGTGCAAATACGCCATTTGAAATTTTATCTTCTTACCGGGTTTGATATAGTATTCTATTAATTAATCTATTAATATAGAACTAATTCCTAATCGGCCGGTTAGGATCGATCTAAACCAGCTCATTATGTATACGAGTCAAGATGCCAACTATTAAACAACTTATTAGAAAGACACGACAGCCAATCAGAAATGTCACGAAATCCCCCGCCCTTGGGGGATGCCCTCAGCGACGAGGAACATGTACTAGGGTGTATGTGTGACTCGTTCAGAGCATGGACTGGGACAAAATAAAAGAACCCATTTTTCCAGTATCAGTGATCAGTACCAGTAAATGGGATAAAATGGAAGAACTCCATTCACTATCTAAAAAGTATCTATCATATCCTTCTATTGTGTATCAAAATTTATGGTTTCTATTGGTGTAAATCCAATTGTCTCAATTTGAAATTTAAGATGATAAAGAATTTCCCATTGGTAGCAAATGTTTATCCATTAAGCGGGGGAAATCCTATTTAAAAGGCAGAAAGATTATGCCCTTTCTCTTGCAACAACGGACTAAGAGGGTCAGCTACACAGCTAATCTTCACTTCATAATTAAATACCGTTACTGTATAGGTAGATCTAGTTGTGAAAGACTGATTACTGAATAATTCATGGGTAGAGCCAAAGAGCGTGAACTGTACAAGTTAACAATAGCATTGATTAAATGAAAGAAGGGGCTCCGGTGTATAGAAGGGACCTCGCCGTTTAAGAAGTAACCATAGAAACGATGGAACCCACTATTTTATTCATTTATATTTACTACTTTTTTTGTTTTTATTTAATATGCTTTTTTTATTATTTAGTATCAACACAATTTCTTATTTCGAGGTGAAATGCCTAGAAAAAAAAAAGAACAAATCGTGGTCGGGAAGGTTATAGTAGCAAAAGCCATTGGAGTTTTTATTTTATACATTGGAAGAATCCGTTTTGTTATTAATAAACTAGTAAAGGGGAAAGGAATAACTGAAAGAAAGGAAATCAATTAGTTATTCATCAAAGTTTCATTTATTCAATGACCAGAATTAAACGAGGATATATAGCTCGGAGACGTAGAACAAAAATTCGTTTATTTGCATCAAGCTTTCGAGGGGCTCATTCAAGACTTACTCGAACTATTACCCAACAGAAAATAAGAGCTTTGTTTTCGGCTTATCGGGATAGAGGTAGGCAAAAGAGAGATTTTCGCCGTTTGTGGATCACTCGTATAAATGCAGCAATTCGCGGGAATTGCATATACTATAGTTATAATATTTTAATAAAAAATCTTTACAAGGGGCAATTGCTTCTTAATCGTAAAATCCTTGCGCAAATAGCTATATTAAATAGAAATTGTCTTTATACGATTTCCAATGAGATTCTAAAATAAGCAGATTGGAAGGACCCCATAGGAATGTTTTCCATTTTAATGGAGTGCACTGGAGAATTAACTCCGGGAAGGTAGAATAGAAATTAGTATGATAAAATAGAATAATATAATAAAGTTGGCAAAATGAACAAACAAGACGTTCAATAAAAAAAGATTGATTCTTTTTCCCCAATTCTTTTTTTTTTCTTATGACACGACAATAAAATAATAAAATTTGGATTCGCGAATTTTTCGAACAAAACATCAATCTGCCTTTGAGTTCGTATTGGAATGGAATTTTGATTCAAGTGAAGAGTAGCCTATCTATTTTTGATTCTAAGACCCGTAGTTCTAGCGGTCGACTCACCTCTTTCAAATTGTTTCTCATTATTAAGAAAAGGTAACAAAGATAAAATACGAGCTTGCTTTATAGCACTAGTAATTAATCGTTGTTGTTTTAAGTTTAATCTATTCACCCGTCTAGATAATATTTTTCCTTGTTCACTAATAAATCGACTAATTAAACTCATGTTTCTATAATCAATTCGATCCCCCGACTGGATCGGGGGCAAACGCCTACGAAAAGATCGCTTGGATTTAAAATAGAGTCGCTTGGATTTATCCATGATTTGTTTATTCCTTATCCCGAAAATCCTATTTTATTTCGTCGGGTATTTTTTTTTGGTTTGTTTATCTTTAAATATATGGTATATATAATATATGTCATTTTTCATCTTCCTTGGAAGGGTGACATACGGGCGATCGCGATCGGTTCGATCTATTTCTTTATCTCCCCATGAATTGTATGTTTGTAACAAAAGGGACAGAATTTTCTCAATTCCAATCGACTAGGCGTATTGTGTCGATTCTTTTGAGTAATATATCTGGAAATACCAATATTCATTGATTCCTTATTAGCACCATTTCGAACAGCACAATTGGTACATTCCAAAAAAACTGTTACTCGAACATCTTTACCCTTGGCCATGAACCTCCTTTGTATTTTTGATTCACTCAACTATTCTATTTTCCGATCCAAAGAGAAGAAAGGAACGAAAAAAAATAGAAGTTGCTAACTCGAAATCAAATTATGAAAGATTTAGTTGCAATCAAGATAGTAATAATAAGTAATACAATAATTTCTAACTATATTTAGAATCCCAGTATAGTATTTCGTTTTTCATTTAAGTATTTTATTTTGTATGATATTGTTGACCTACCCATCAATTTCCATTTACGTTCTCATTCTCTTATCATATTAATTAAAATAAAATTTGAATTCGAGCCCCGGCCTGAGTTACGAGTTTCACTGAAGTTGAATCCACTTTTATTCTTTCTCTTTTCGAACTTATTATAATTTTAAAAATTCTAAAATGAAAAGAACGGAAGGGGAGGGATTAGTCACAGATATCTTATTATATCTCTAATCTTCTTCACCCCTTCCCATGTAACTAACTAGAATGAAAAAAAGGGGAATATCAACGCATCCGGGAATAAACGATTGATCTCTATCAATAGACCTGCTAAAAACCCGAACCATATGGTACTTACTACCGGTGCCACGGAGAGATATGTTTTTAGATCTCGCATTTTATTTTAAATCCTCCCTCTTTATTTTAATTTGTAATACATATATGATCAGACGTATATGTAGTTAATGATCGCTTGTATTTGTCCGCGGAATCCCTAATTAAAATTGAAATGTACAATGATTCAGTAGAATATTCCTTTTCTTAAAAAAAAATACGCCCTTTTCTGTCCCAGCATTCACGAAAAATATTCATTTTTTTTACAGCGGGTTTCATTATACGTAACGTATATAAGTCTTTTACTATAATAAATTATATGTTATATGAATACGTTATAGTTATATATAATATATGAGATCAAAAAGAAGAAATCACAAGATAATTTTTGTATATGAATGGAGGAAATAAAGATGTGGAAAACAATACAGGGATTCTCTACAATGACACTGTAGACCAATTGAAAGGGATGTAGCGCAGCTTGGTAGCGCGTTTGTTTTGGGTACAAAATGTCACGGGTTCAAATCCTGTCATCCCTACCTATTGCTTATCTTATGAGCAGTAATCGTAACGAGGGATCAATTGAAATCGATTAAATAAAATTGGGCATCCAGAACATGATCAATCTTTAATTTGACTCTCTTCTATAGAATAGTATATGCATGCAAAAATGGATTAGGGTTACAAGATTTTTAGTGTGAGAATAAAGCGCTCTTAGTTCAGTTCGGTAGAACGCGGGTCTCCAAAACCCGATGTCGTAGGTTCAAATCCTACAGGGCGTGATTCCATTCTTGTTATTCTTAGGTCGAAAATAACACTGAAATAATTGAACAGGAATCTAAATTTGACCTCCTATGTATTAAAATTGAAAATTAAAGCAAGTGGGGGGTCAATCAAAAAAAGAGATATTAATTAATCAAAGGTCCAACTGATCACCACGTCTGTATTGTAAATATGCAGTTACAAATAATCCAGCCAAAGTAATAGGAATTAGACCTAAGACAATTCCAAATAGAAAAACTTCAATCATTTCAATTTGTTTGAAAGAGGAAAAGGAGAGGGAATATCTATTCTTAAATTTTAATTCGTATTGACCATGAATCTCAATGACCAAGAATTGGAAATTGGCACGGTAAGAAACTAGAGAATATATGGAATAACACAGAAAGATTTCGTTTTTTTTATGAATTGTTCGTTCAATTAATTTCAAATAAGTCGTATCTTGCTCAACCCGATAAATAGAGCGGAAGTTATAGTTAAAACCGCTAGTAGAAAACCGAAATAACTAGTTATAGTAGGCATAAAGAGGCTAAATGAAATATGTTATTTTTATACATATGTTTGTTTATAAAGCACTTCCCTAAATTTCTAATTTTGAAAGATACAAACAAGAATCAGCAAAAATACCAATGGAACTTATTCTTTCAATTGAAAGTTTTTGATCCATCAATCATTATAGACAGTAATAACAAAAATGGAGTGACATAGGTAAGAAATCAATTCATCATCTGTGATATCTAAGCATCCCGTGATTCCGAATCAACAGGATTCGTTGTGCAACTCTTAAAAAGGAATATTCCTGTACTAATATTCTAATTAATAATCAAAATCTTAAATAAGAAAAAATTGTGTTGTGTAACTTCATTCAAAAAAGAAAACGGAATAGCTTTCAAATTGGAAAATCATTTCTATTTTTATTTTATTTTGATCTTTTTTTTTTATTATTGTATCGAATACATTGTGTATTTTCGAATAAAGAGTGACCTTATATTCTAATAGAATAGAATGCCCTTTCCTTTAACTTTATTACTTACTTGAATTTGAACTCATTAGAGTCAGTAGTAGGTTCATTCGCATTAATATCTCTAATGAGAAGAAAGTTTCGCATGATTTAATCGTGCGAAACTTATCTATTTTGTCTTTACATATTTAAAATCAGAAAGCCCCGCCCTTAGAATTAAATTAGATCAATAAAGAAGGACCCTTGGGGTCTATAATACAACAATGCGTCCATCGAGAATATTTATTATTTTATTCCTTGTTTGTTCTCTTTCTTTCATCGAAGACTATTGGCTAGTCTTACTTGTTACTGGACAACTAACCAATTCCTTAAAAATGAAAAAAAAAGGGGGGGGGGTTCCAACAAAAAACATCTTCTACAAACACAAAAAGAAAGAATATTTCTAAATTTCGCATTGAATTGAATTGTAGGAGAAGGTAATATGTGAATCTCCCTCGCGAATTATTTGAAAGCAACCCGTCGGATTCACATTTTATCTGATCTTCAGTTTCTAATCCCAAGCCAATAATGGGGATAACCCTTATACTACTACCGGAATTTGAAAAATTTTCTATTCATTTGAATGGTATATAATTCTACATCGACAGGCAACAATAAAAGAAAAAAGAAATTATTTAGCACTACATTTCGATACTAATTGTGAAATTGCGTTGCTGTGTCAGAAGAAGGATAGCTATACTGATTCAGTATACTCTAAAGACACCCTTGGTACACTATTGACGATCTCACAAAGATTCAATTTCAGTGAATTCCCATTTACTGATCTCATCTTTTACGGAATCGATCCCCTTTTGACTGTACAAGAATACGTGGAGCTCGGCATGTCTGGAAGCACAGGAGAACGTTCTTTTGCTGATATTATTACCAGTATTCGATACTGGGTGATTCATAGCATTACTATACCTTCCCTTTTCATTGCGGGTTGGTTATTCGTAAGCACGGGTTTAGCTTACGATGTATTTGGAAGCCCTCGTCCAAACGAGTATTTTACAGAGAG